AATTGGCATTTTTAAGAGATGCAAATGGAACGGAATTGACAAAACAGTCCTAGAAACAAAATTCTCCCACTTAGGCTTACTATGTTTTAGGATTTTTTTTAGAATATCAAAACTGATTCAGTTTCTTATATTATAATGTATAACGGTATTTATATTCTAATCTACTTGAATATTGAATACCAGAAAACCATCTGAATTCGTATTTATTAAACGTTAAACACGTGCAAAAATACCTCGTCCGGCTGTCTTCTTGCTTTGTTTAATGCTCTCCTTTCTCTCCTTTCCGTGGTCAATTGACGCCTGACTTAGGGCGGAATATAATTCCCATTATCATTATCAAGGCACAAATCACTCTTTTGGTTAGTTAAACAAGTCAAAAGATTGGTTGGTTACCGAGCGTAACCCTTGGATAATGAAAGAAAAACGAAAGAAGAAAGAAAGTTCTCGACCATTGTTTTTCGGTTTGATTCAGAAACTTTATTTCATTGGTCTTTCTCTCTTTCAAGTTTAAAGATTGTATAGTTTAATGGTAAAGTTTGATTACCATTAACCCCCAGAAGAGTTAACGAGTCTTTCGGTTTGATCCTATTTATCTGCTGTTGAGCCTATTTATCTGCTGTTGAGCCTATTTATCTGCTGTTGAGCCTATTCATTGTCTTTCTATCCCATTCATCGCCGAGAGAGGTCGTACTTAGGGAACTATACTATACGATTTTTGGTATTTTCCTTATGCTGACCCTCGGCCCCTATGGTCCAGCGGTTACGACTTCTCTCTTTCACGGAGATAACGAGGGTTCAAGCCCCTCTGGGGGTGAACAACGCCCATAGAAATGACATTTTCAGTCGTCTAAAAGGAATGAGATTTTCAATCGTCTAAAATCAATTAGGCGTTGGGTCGATGCCCGAGTGGTTAATGGGGACGGACTGTAAATTCGTTGACAATATGTCTACGCTGGTTCAAATCCAGCTCGGCCCAACAATTCGCCAATCTACCATCAGATGGTAGAACCCTCTTGTTCTTAAGAAATACCTGATACGAGAGAATAAAAAAGAATGGAAATTTTCTGCTAGATCCCTTCTGATTCCCCTGGGATTGTAGTTCAATAGGCAAGAGCACCGCCCTGTCAAGGCGGACGTTGCGGGTTCGAGCCCCGTCAGTCCCGACGGATCCAATAAGTACATCAATTCGCCTCTCCTTTTTCTGTGAAATAAGGGACAGAGAGCGTAATTGAATTCCGAAGGTCTTTCCCCCCCTTTTTTTCAGGATTCTGTCGAAGAAAGAACAAACCCTAAACTAAAATGAAAATTACTAAAATAGTGAAGTTGATAGAATATTCCGTCTTTGCTCCCGCGACTCATCTTTATCATACTTCTTTGTCTTCCAAAGAAAATTGGATCATTAAAAAAACGGCGTTTAGAACCTAATTCCTCTCTTTTTCCACTTCGCTTTGTATTGTTTGTTGGGGTTTTGTAGTTAATGGAAACGGACGAGTGGTTAGATGCTACTTCATTTGATGGTTCTACAAGGAAGACCTAAGGTAGGTTATAGAAAAGAAGGATAAATAAAGGAATTTTGGATTGGGACGGGAATCAAATCTTGGATTCGGTATAGATAAAAGATCTTCGTATGTTATACTATTCAATTCTCGACGACGAATTAATTTAATGGATCAGATATTGTTATTCATGATATTGATCCGATTCAAGATCATCGATAGGGAGTGCATTCATTGAATTGACAGGTGAAAGATTTATCATCTCTATGGGATTAAATCCCGAGTTATTGTGAAATAAAAAAAACGATGAGATTATGGAAGTAAATATTCTTGCATTTATTGCTACTGCACTGTTCATTTTAGTTCCTACCGCTTTTCTACTTATAATTTACGTAAAAACAGTCAGTCAAAATGATTAATTACTTTAAATGAAACTTCAATTCTGATTTCTGATCAATAGTTGAAGAAATCAAATGAAAAGGATTCTATTTTTGCGTCTTAAATGAAATCAACGGGCTATAATCGACGGTATTCTATGAGATCCGAGAGTATGGTAAGTAAGAAATCAATTGATTTCTTACCATACTCTCTATTAGTGTTATTGTAGTGTATAAAGTTGTACTTGACTTTCTAATAAAGTTGGTACTATATTAGCTTTTATCTTCAATATCTGTAGTTATTAATCCATATACGGAATTGACGTAGGACCCAATTCTATTTCTTTGATACATCTATTTATTCCGATCAATGATACATCTATTTATTCCGATCAATCTGAAATAATCGTTTTACTGTTATAGAATACATTTCTCCACTAGAATCCAATGGAATTTCGAAATGAAGATATTTTTATTTGAAAATTATTTCAATTTCAATTCAAATAAAAAAATGCGTTGCAGAACGATCTATAAAACAATTGATACCCTTTCATTCCTCAACTAAATTAGGAGTGCTTCTAAAGCCCACTTCTTCCCCATACTACGAGTGAAAGGGAAAATGTAAAGACTACCATTAAAGCAGCCCAAGCAAGACTTACTATATCCATGTGAATTATGTCCCTTATCTCTATGATAGAATTATTCCGTTATTGCTCACTAATAATAGTAGAATCAATGGTCCAGAGTCAAAAAGGGATTCTGGCGAAACACTATTGATGAACCAATCAAATAAATCCATTTCTAAAAAATTACTATATGATATGATTTCTAATTGGCAAAGACTAAACACAAGTAAAATACACAATGACACCACAAAGGAATGTTACTAATGGAACATGTAGTAATAAAATAAGAGGGCCCATTCCTTTTTTTTTTGCCTTCATAAGTAAAAATAGCAAAATTGCTATCTATTACATACTTTTCTTTCCTATTTGATCTAATCCGTAGCCTTTCCCGATTGTCTCTCTGAAGCAGTTGGGAGATAGTATATTATACTCTTGAGGAGGGGAAAAAATGATTTTTTTCACTTTTTCTATACTTTTTCTATAAAAAAGTAAATTATCCATCCAATCTCAATCTAATAGTGATTCAATGCTTGAACACTCAGAGATTCTCGCGAGTCTATATTCGATTCGTTTGTTTATGAGGCGGCACCCGGATTTGAACTGGGGAAAAAGGATTTGCAGTCCCCCGCCTTACCACTCGGCCATGCCGCCAAAACGATACACAATAGTAGAAAATTTTCCCTTTTTGGGTTGGATTACTAAACTTTAGTTTATTGTACTTGCATCTTGCATCCTTTTTTAATCCTTTTTCTAAATTTAGAAAAATTAGAAAATAAACCCTTTTGATTGTATTTGATCCACCCCTTCGATTGATTGTATAGTATCTCAAAACGCACAATGCCGAAAAACTTCCCCTCACTTTTCTATTGAAAAATCAAATGTATATTTTCACCCAAAAAAGCCAAAATTTATGACAAATGGGAACCATTAACTATTCGTTGACTGAGAATTCCTGAATGATTCTTGGGTTTGAATCTAAAATTTGGTTTGCCTAATGACATAAGAAAATACAAATTGATACATACTTAATCAGTATTAATTCTTTTGAACCAAAAATCCTTCTCAATTTCCATTATTCTCAATTTCCATTATAACAAAAATTATAAGTATATGTAAACCCCAGAACGTAAATTCTTACACAGATACCCAATTTGGTATCTTATTTATATTGCCTATAAATAAAAAATAAAGGGAATTTGTTGGAACAAAAAAAGGCCCGGCTGGGTATTGACCGGGCCAGGCCCAAAAGGCACTTCGAACAAAATAAAAGGAAGAAGGTCTTCTTTATTTATCTTTCTATTTGGATCTTTCGAGCATCTAAATGGAATTGCTAATTATATAATAACGATAAAGAATGTCAAAGAAATACTTTCTTTAATCCTTACTTGATGTGTAATGTAAGATAGTAATTATCTTTTTCAATTGGGAGAGATGGCTGAGTGGACGAAAGCGGCGGATTGCTAATCCGTTGTACGAGTTATTCGTACCGAGGGTTCGAATCCCTCTCTTTCCGTTTCCGTTGATGACTTTCCATTTTTTTCTTTCAAATTTCGCAACCCCCTTTTTATTTTTTTACTAGTTAAACGTGTGGAATAGATAAAAGAAAATCTTAAGAAAATTGTAAAATCAAGCAAGAAAAACGAAATTTTTATTTTATTCTTCACGTCCAGGATTACGTCCTGGATCATTGGATAGGAATCCAAAGATGAAGAGAGAAACAAAGAATATTACTACTGTGTAAACGAAAAGTTTGAGAGTAAGCATTACACAACCTCCAAGATCATTTTTTGAAAAAGGAAAACGAGAAAAGATGATAGATCCTCCATTTTTATATCACATATCCTATTTTGACACCAAGAAATGAATTCTAGAAATAGAAAAGAATGTTCAGAAATTCAAATGAAGTTGAAATTTGTAATAAGAGTCTTTGATTACCGCAAATCACTTTCATACCCACAATTAGATATTGTAAGGGACCCTAACCTAATAAGGTCTTTCGCCGGAAAAGGGGTTAGAATCGGGAAATGGGGCGAACCAGATTTCTCGCAGCTATCCAAGAATTTCAATGTTTGAATCGAAGGTTCATACTGGCAGACTTATTTGATCTTATCAATTGTTATAATTTTTCTCGAATAAATCATGAATTTTCTAGGATAGTATTAAAGATCTTATCGAAAACTTACAGCAGCTTGCCAAACAAAGGCTAAAAGAAAAAAGAACAGGGGTATTACTGGCATAACATCTACGATTGGATTCAAAAAAGCATAGGCTTCGGGCAATTTGGCGAAGAAAAGACTACTCGGATAAAGGGCAGAATTAAGACAGATCAAACTAAAGATATTAAGCATAACAGACATTTTGTTCGTCGAGATAATTGCATTTTGATTGAGTTATTGATATAAGGAAAAATGAAGAAAGTAAGGTAGACAAAAAAATCCTTCTTTTTCCGCCCAATCAAAAATCCTCCAATTCTCAAAGGAGAATAGAAGAAATCATACTTTCATACAATATCTTAATTGAATTCTATGTAATGATCAATAAATTCAGTTGAATTCTAGATATACACATGTCAAAATCCTAGCACGAATCTATAATACATTCTATAAAGAATAAAGATTTTATATAGATAGTTGGACTGGAATTGACGAACACTTAATACCAATATTATTCTTTATTAGTATTAGTGTCCAATAAAAATATAAATGGGGCGTAGCCAAGTGGTAAGGCAACGGGTTTTGGTCCCGCTACTCGGAGGTTCGAATCCTTCCGTCCCAGAGCATATCCATTGTATACGAATACAGCTTTTTTGTTCAACAAGATTCTGTTTCAAGGCCTAATATTGGATAGAATATGATTCTTCTTTCTTTTCTGATTTTGAATGATTCTTTTTGTAATCATCTCTCAGTTTTTCACAAACGGAACTAAATCTGGTTCAAATGACATGCAAATGTAACTGAATCCTTTTGTGATCCAGATAAGATGCGACCTAGATCACAGTTGCAGAAAGATTACTTAACCTCGGGTTAAACAAAATATGAAAATACATATAAAACGAGGAAGTGCTTAGTCTATAGGTATGTATTGTTATCCTATTTCAGTGACAATAGTCTTTCTATTTTTGTGAAAAATAATTTGCATCCCTAAAATATTAAAATTGAAATATTTAACAATGGTATTTATTTTTATTGTTCGATCTATTTAGCTTATTTGCTTTAAATCATTGACAATTCGATTCGAAAAGAAACAGAGATTTATCTTTCTTATGATAATAAAATATAGTCTTTACTGTAAAACTTGACTCAAATAATGATGTATAAGTAGGAAACTTTTTCAATTATCAAGATTTGTAATGATTCCTTATGGCTTGAATCTTTGGGAAGTTGGAAATGGGTCAGTCTATCTTATTGAGTCACTTGAAGAGGCAGAGTCAAATAGAATTTATTTATTCGTGTTATTTCTGTTATTTCTGTTAGTTATGTTATTTCTATATTTATATTTCTGCATATTTCTATTAGATATTTTTTTTAGATAGAGATTTATAGAAAAATGTTCCATTCGTACAAAAAAGCCGGGGTCTTGCTAAGATTTTTTCAGAAAAGTATTTATTATCTATGGAGATAAGAAAAAATAGAAATTACTATGTCTCTGTACCGACTGAACCAATGACTATTCATGATTCCATAATTGAATCAATTCCATACTGGTTCCAAATTAGAGGAATGTTATGGTAAAACTTCGTTTAAAACGATGTGGTAGAAAGCAACGTGCGACTTGAAGGACACGATCCAGTGTGGATTCTTATTCTTACATCCGCCATTTTATATAGGAGTGAAGGTGCTCTTGGCTCGACGTCGTTTGTTCTATTCTACTAGAACCCTTCTTTTTTTATTGGGTTGTAATGTAAATAGTTCACGATGGAGCTCGAGTAGAAGGTATTGATTAATTTCTCAGGGACAACGATCTAGGGTTAATGCCAATCAATAAATTGGAACAACTTCGTAAGTATATCTTCGATATAGAAATTCAAAGGATCCGATTCGAGCAAATTTTCAATTCAAAAAAAATTTGTTGGAACGGCTAAAACTTTTTCGATCCACAGTGTATCGCGCGCGAATCAACCGTCGGTATGATTCTTTGATAGAAAGAAATCACAAAAGGGGTATGTTGCTACCATTTTGAAAGGATTAAGAAGCACCGAAGTAATGTCTAAACCTAAGGATTTAAAACAAAGATAAAGGATCCCAGAACAAGGAAACACCACTTCAATTGTCTCACGGATCCCGATAAAGAATCCAAACAGATTTTAAACGAGACAAAAGGGGGGTTAAAGACCACTCAATAAAAAAATATCTTAAAGAAAAATCTTTAAGATATTTGAGAATTATTCAACTTGAGTTATGAGTACAAATGATTTTTTATTTTTCAGGAAGGGTGCTAAATAAATATGAGTTAAATTATAGGCTAATTTATTTTACGGATTCCTTTCCTATTTATTCTAATTTTATCCATAGACAAAACTTCGAATCATTTTTTCTCGAGCCGTACGAAGAGAAAACTTCCTATACGGTTCTAGGGGGGGGGGTTCTTTTTCATCTACATCTATCCCGATGAGCCGTCTATCGAATCGTTGCAATTGATGTTCGGTCCCGAAGAGAAGGAAGAGATCTTCGGAAAGTGGGTTTTTATGATCCGATCAAGAATCAAACTTATTTAAACGTTCCCGCTATTCTCTATTTCCTTGAAAAAGGCGCTCAGCCTACAGGAACTGTTCAGGATATTTTAAAAAAGGCAGAGGTTTTTAAGGAACTTTGCCCTAATCAAGCGAAATTCAATTAAATTAAGGAAATAAAAACTAAGGGTAGGATAGTGATTTCTATATAATTTTGGATATCTTTTCTATACTATGTTTTTTTATTTCCTTCTTTTCTTACTCTATTCGTATCTATTTATCATTACTTTTATAGAATCTTTTTATTATTTGATTGATCCTCACAAAATAGA